CTTTCTGAACCCCCCTATGACCGCGACCGCTGAGAAGCTTTTTCCTATACTATAGTTGCAAGTCTATTGTTGTGCTTTGGGGGAAGCAAAGCTTCAACAAGTAGAAGCTTTCTGGAAAAGTTTCAATTCAAACAAAGAGGTTGGGCTGTTCACTTCATTGATTTGACTTCACTTTTAAGATTAAAGAGAGGGGCCGGGCGGGCAGTGAAGGCTCGTTTAGTAGACAGCAAGCGAGCAGCAAGCACCTACTACTCCTATCACTATCAAATCAAAATGAAAAGCAGCAAGCGGAGCGTCGAAGAAGCGAGCCCCTATCAGAGAAAGTCATTGCGCGCTAGCCCCAGGGGGCCCTCGCGCCTACGCACCCCTACTACATGAGAAGCCCCTGCTTTATTTATGGGATATTTGCAGAAGCCCCTTTCTATAGATCGGCTAACGCGCCTTTACTAATATTCTAATATCTAATGGAAGGCCCTTCTTTCGTGAAGTCGACGTTTCGCGCTTCTTACTTTAGAAAGATTGCAGGGGCGCTAACGGCGACCTTCCTTCCGCTGGCTCCGCCCTACCCATTTATTCATCTCTTTTTTCAAATGGATATTTAGGGGTCTCTCGTGTTCATAGATCTTGAAACCGGATCTCTATCTATATCTCTGGATCTATCTCCATATCTAAATATGGAAGAACCGACACTTAAAAGGCGTAACCAACGGAAGGTTCTCACCCTGTCCCCGACATTGTTCTCCGACGATGTCCCCTGGGCCACCATTTTCTTTCTTCAATCGTTCCGATCAGGACATGGTTCATTTCGTCCTCCTGCAATTCTCTGTCTTCGTTTGTGATCATGTTGGGCGAAAGGTAGTTGTAGAGGAACGGCTGTGAAACGGCCCCCCTTTCCATTGAAGTAGGGAGGGCCCCCTTCCCCACCATTCTGGCCTCTTTTTTTTTTTATTTTTTAGGGATTTTACCGATGCTGAGGGTAGCTTGTTGCTTACCAAGCCACCTACTCACGAAGCTAGTCGCCAGAAAGAAGCGACGAGGAAGCGAAGCTGTCTACGAAGCAAAGCTCCCCCTCCCCCTGTAGTCGTAGTACTCGGCTTGTACTTTGATTCAAAAGGTAACCGACGGTTCTCGACTTTCTCCGGTTTAACCGTAACCATTTGTCACTCCGATTACTTCATCCATAAACTTTTCCTTATTATAATTATAGCGGTACGCTCTAGCTCTAAAAAAAAAAGGAAAGGATAAGCTTGCATTCTAGAAGCGGTAGCTTCCCGCCTCCTTCATTCCTACTGCCCCCTTCGGTGAGAAGTTCCCTTCCCTTTTCTAAAATGCCAAATAGGTCTGCCTCAGAAAATGTAAAAAATGGACCGCTCTTTCCTTCCCTCTTCTTCCCATTCGGGTTGGGTTTACCCAGAAGTCAAGTAAGAAGGAATGGAATCACTGGAGAGTCGTCTGCAGTTCACACTTGGGCAAAGACGACACTGACTTTTGAAGCGGAACACGAATCTATTTTCTGCTATTCTGGATTCTTATTGAGCGTAGCGAAATCAAGGTTTATGATAAAGTCAGCGAAGTTTATATGGTGTTATACCTTTGCGTAGTCTCGGTTCACAGTGGAAGGCTCCGCACCCGAGCCTCGTTAGACTCAGCGGAAGTGTAAGGTGTATGTAAGTAAAGAGAATAGAAGAGATGAAGTCCCTCCCTTAGCCTAGTCTATATCTACAGCTGACGCAACTCCGTACTGACGCCTCACTACTACTACTTCATTTACTTCATTTCATTTTAATTAATTAACGGCTTTTCATAACCAAAGAATCGAAGCAGAAACAAAGGGAAAAAACGAGTCTTTTCCGGCTTTGGAATTAGAGTAACCTTCTTTTACGCATCTCAGCTTAAGACCATGGATAGGAGGTATTTTTCGAGTGAATTAGAAGCTGTTATCTCACCTTTTAACGAGCTTCTAGCGGGTTTAGTCATAAAGAGAGAAGTGGACAGTTCCCTATCTACGCCCTACGCCGCTTTACAAAAAGGACTAATGTCCCCATTGTTCTGATGGCCGACCACCTACCAGACTCTATCAAGAAGAAATGCCCCCTCCAAAACAGCTTTATCAGACTCCAATTTCACCCTAAGCCTAACAACCTTTCTAGGAAGAGAAAATCATTGCATTTACTTTAATTAGCCATCCTTTGAAGCGCCAGAAGGAGCCCAGGGACATCAGAAAGAAGAATGCTTTGCACCGGTTTCCCTGTTTTGAGAGCGTGCTGTTGAGTCGTACAGCACGTATAAGCAAGAGCTTCCCAGAAAAGAACGTTCTTTACATAACATAAATTGCGCGAAGATCGGAATCGAAGGGCAAATCATCAGCTTGATGCCCATTATTTTATTTGGACACGAAGTTACTTATTTACTTAGAAAGAAGAAAGGCATTTTTTTTTATGAATTAGCCATCTTGGAAGGTCGAAAACCATATTCTCATTCCCCCTTTATTATCCAATCGTTCTGATAGGAGGTAGGCCTCGCCCTAATTGGCAGTTGACTGACTGAAGTCAGGCATCATTCTTTTATTTGTTCTCTTATGATATTTCTTAACAATTCACTCTGATAGCAACTCTTTCACTCATCCGAGTCAGGCTGGCTTAGCGGTTCTCCTGAAAGGGATAGCGAAGTTAGGAATCGACTGGGACCAGAGGAGGACCACTGAGCGAAGAAGACCGGGCAATTAGTCTTTCATCCCATTAAGCTATCTGACAGTCTTCCCCTAAACATCTGCTGCGGTAGCGAAAAGTAAGGAAGAATGCGCTCTTAGTAGTGAGCATTTCCCTTTCCTATTATGGAGAAGACCATCTGCGGCATTCAACTGAATGAAGACGGCATTCAGACGATTGCTGCTCTCCTTGCTTTAACCTTTCACTGAGGTTAGCTCTCTGGTAAGTGCTTAGTCGGCGTAAGGAGTCTTTTCTATACTATTCTAACAGTTCAGTTAGACTATTCTTTGGCATTCCCTCCCTACAGAGCTAGAAAGGAAGGAAGTCTTCTACCGCTCCTGTCTACCCCCTACAGCTTCCCTCCTCCTTCTTCGACTGCTTTTCAGCAACTTCTTTCAGGATATAGGAAATTTGTATCACCATACACTCATCTCATACCAGAGACTGAATCTAGGGCTAATTTCCAATCTTTATTATTATTGCACAAGCCATTCTTACTACACATTCAATGAAGAAGAAGAAATTGAATGAATTGGAGTAACCTGATCTGAGATTACCTGCTACTCCTGTTAACTCTTCTTTCCTTCCTTTCCCAGACCGCGAAATGCTTACTTCCTCTCATGCCTAAGAGTAATAAATCCTTATTAAACTAAACAAAGCACGGCAATGCGCAATCGCTAAACAAGCCACTAAAGCTACCCACTAATCTCAGTCTATTGGGCCTATTCCTACTCCTACTGCTAAAGCTACTGCTATTGATACGTGCCAAATATAGGTGCTTCCCACTCCTAGTCCTACTCTTCCTCTGCTTTCAGTGAAGTTACAGAAGTACGGAAGTGACAGAGAAGTCAACCTTCTTTGCCAAGGGACTGAACTATCTGCTCTATCTGATACTGAACTAGATGCCGCAAAAGCCCCAACTCTGGCTCAAGAAAAGAAGGGGTATCCATGAGATGAGTGCCCCTAAGTCGTTTCGTTGAGTTACGGATGTGTCCCATCTCTTTCTTTAGGGGCGGTGGAAGCTCGACTAGGAAGGTTTGGAGGGAAAGAGAATAATAGATCGACTTAGAGCGGTAAGCTTATTCTCTGGTTTCAATATCAAGAGTGTTACGCAAACAAATAAGGGAACTTGGGTACGAGACCGACTAAACGGATTGGAAATGCAGCTCAGTTGAAAAGAAAGACAGTTCTTCCGGGAAAGAAAGAATCGAATCGGGTAGGGTTAGAGATTGACTTGACTTCGAAGTTAGGGAGTTCAAAAACCTACTTCTTTTATAGGAGTGATTCCGGTACTTACTCGACGCCAAGGATAGGAAAGACTAAACCAGAGTAGCCGGAAAGGAGTCGTTCTTGAACTTTGGGGATTAGATTAGCTTTACTGACTAAGACGGAGATGAGGGCATACCTCGGAAATTCTTTCATCACAAGAAAGTCAAGTTAGGAAAGAATGCAGCTCAGTCAAGAGATTCGGGTTAGGCGGAAATGGCATATACAGGGCACGGCGCAGAGGATGTTCCGGTATTCTCAAAAGAAGATAGGAACGAGGTGGCATTGGATTGGAGTGAAAGAAAGCATTGGAGTAAGTTACAATTGACATTGAAGAAGAACTTGAAGACTAGGCGCCAAAGACAACTTTCTGAAGCCTTTCTAAATTGAATGTTTCACGAGGATTGATGATGGAATGCTTCTATATCGTGCAATCTAACCTCCCCCCTATAGGTAGGAATTCCCGGCAAAAGGCGACCCAGCTTCTCCTGAGAAGGAAACTTGGCGGAAACCGGACTGAATGAAAAGGCTAGCGATGTCACCTATAATCTAAGCTGTCCCGCATCTTCTTCACCTGCTTAGTAAAATCCGCCTGAGGAAGCATCTGATTACGCCTTTCTTGCTTCTAGGCTTGCTTTATTTGGCCAGGCAGCTTCCTACTTTGCACCTACACGTCCGCCGTCTTGTAACTTCACTTCCTCTTTCGGAGGAGATCTTTCTTCGAGCCGTTAACCATCTCTGACTTTCCTTCCCCATCTGAGGGCGTAAGAGTTCCAAAGGAGGAAAACAGACCCAGAAAAAAGGCGCCCAGCCGGTAAAAGCCTACTCTGATTGCCTTATCCCTTGTCTCGCCCTACTAAGAAAAGTCAAAGTCTATGCGGCTAGGAACTGCTCTTATGAATACCCGGCTTACACGAATAGCTCCAGAGAGCTCAGACTGAGACTGACGGTTAGGTGCTCCGCTTCCTTCATTGGTAAATGCCCTAGCCTTTATTATTTATATATAAGGTATGCTCTTTTATAAGGTATGCTCTTTCCATTTTTTCTTTCCACGAGTTAGAAGTTCACTCCGCTGTTCTCAAGGCATTTCAGAGTAAGCCTACCTTCTTATACACGCGTTATACACGCGAGGCTAGAAGGGCATAATCAAGGGTGTGCGAGTGACAGGCTAACTGGGTTCTCTCCAACTACCTATCCAGCAGGGCAGAAGGGAGTGTGGGATTGGGTTGACCTTACCTTATAGGTATCGATGGCATGGAAATACCCTCCCCGTTTCCATAGACTCGTCGGCGAGGGGGAAGAAGCTAGAGGGAGTTGTTTTGCGCATTAATTAAGCACCTTGGCATGTATTCTCCTGTGCTGCCGATCGTGGGAAAGCTCCGCTGGCACAAGCACACGGAAGAGCTGGCATGGGCAATCCGGTGGACCAATCCTATTATGGTAGAACTAGCTAAAGAAGCCCGAAGAAAGAGCCTTTTGGATGGGGCTAGGGCATTTGCTTCAGAAGGCAAGCATCAACTCCATGGCTCACTGATCGAGAGTTTGCTTTTGGTGAAGTCTTTGAATGAGCTCATCAAAGATCGGGAGAATCCAACAGTGTGATGGGCCATGCCCTACCACCTTCACTACGTTACTTTGCTCCTTCTCCATTAGTGGAAAGACAACCCATTTGAAGGTCACGATCGTTATAAGCTTATCTCTTCGCATCGGGCCTGAGACTAGGGCTAAGGGCCCCTCCTCCTGGCTTCGCCCCATACTGATGAAAGGGCTATGCATCGAAATGAGGTATCACATTCTACACACCCATCTATCTCTTCTGAACCTAGCTTTAGCTCGTCTATCAAAAGGGGTTCACTCGGCCCGACGCCCAATGTGACATTCGCAATGCTGGAGGGAGTGAGATGCCCACGCTAACCAACGATCCAATGCGCTTGAGTGGATAGGATCCCTTGTTGGAAGAGGCATCCCCCCAGAGTGCGCTGTCGATCAAGGCAGGAAGCCAACTAAACTAGCATTATTGAGTGCGACCAGTCAGCTAAGTCCTTTGTTCGAGCAAAGAATGAGAGCAAGTCGCTGAAGTCACCGCTTTTTTTCTCTCTCTTTAAGATCAAGGTCTAAGAAATGTTGATGATCCTGAATTGACTTGATGCATTCCCGTGCGGTCTTAGACCCTTTGTATCGAGGTATCGAGTGAACCCATTAAATTAAAGGAGAGATGAATCAAGGCTTGGCCCAGCCCTTTTCTCTTTCTCTCAATCCAATCTCGGATTTACACAGAAGAGAGACAGCGCTCCCTTTAGCAAGTCTTCTTAAAGCAGGTATCCGATGTTAGTTCAAATAGGAGCTCTTCTTACCTCAAAAAAAAGGGCTCAGTGACCCAGTTCTTTCTTTGAGCCGAGCCAAAGCCAAGTAGTTCGGCTAAGCTTCATGGCATTTATAAGGCTCTGTAGCCGGAATAGAAAGTCAGGAAAAGGAGAAGAGAGAAGGAGCTGAGAACTCAACTTTTTCAACTAATCCCAATGGAAGCCCTTTGTCAAGAGTGGGAAAGGCCTTCACGGAATGAGAAGGATCAGAGAAGGGCATCTTAAATGAAATCGATCCCATACCCGCCGATTGAGGAGTTTTCCCAGCTCAAGGCACCAAGATGACTGAAGAAGATAGAGAGAAGTCGAGTCAAAAGTCCGAGTAAACCAAGAAATCAGTAGGAATCGGACCTGAGACAGGGAAGTCCCTAGGAGAAGGTCGTTCAATCACTTTCCGGGCTCTCCTGACTCTTGGAAAGGTAGCTTTTCGGTAATTAAGACAAGAGCCGATTCAAAGGCTACCGTCACTATAATTAGGAAGATTCGAAAGGGGAAGAAAGATAGCCCGTCGCTTCTTCGGTGGGATTGGGTCTATCCGCTAAAGTCAGAGCTCTTCATCTTGGGCGCAATAAATCACCAAAGAAGGTGGGCAAGTTCACCAGAAAGGTCAGACGTACCATGGCGCACTCGGGCATCTTGGTGCCAAGCAGCAGCAACTGCCCCCATTCATGAAAACAGAAATGATGATGAGCTAGTCGAGCTAGGGGCTGTGAACAAGAAGCAGCTCCCGGAAGAAAGGTGGGGCTCTTTCTTTGTCCTGATTCCCACTTTACGTAGTCTTTAGACTCACTTCGGTTCACCTGGTCTACTGATCTACTCCGAGCGGTACCATCGATCTAGCAGACCAAAGGACGGATAGACACTTTCTAACCCGGTCCACCCATCGTCGGCTTCTTCGTCTGATCTTATGGGAAGTCTAAAGGCGGAGAGTCTAAAGTGACGGTCTTCAGTGAGCGTGGTGAGATCAAGCAGTTGGGAACGGATATCGAGGGCTTGGAAAACCGCGAGGCGAGTCTCGATGTCTGGTTAAAAATCGGGATTCCGGAGAAGGAAGCCCTGCACGAGAAAGATCCCAACCCAAAAGGTTATGCTGGGCTAAATGCTAATGCTGGTTTAGAAACCTGATCATTTACGCCGCCTATAGCCAACAAGAAAGAACGTTA